GTAGATTCAGATATGAAGCAATGTAAAATAAACCAAATTTGATACCTGAATATTCGGTTTGATACCCTGCTACTAATTCTTCTTCTGCTTCTGGTAAATCAAAAGGTAATCTTTCACACTCGGCCAGAGAAGAAATTAGAAAAACGATAAACCCGATGGGTTGACGCCACAAATTCCACCCCCAAAAACCATATTTTGACTGCGCTTCCACTATATCAACTGTACTTGAACTGTTAGATAATCATAGTCGATGATAACATCACTGTGCCCATCGCTATTACAGAACCGTACGTGAGATTTTCACCTCATACGGCTCCTCAGAGGTCACAAATAAATCTAAGGGCCCTTTCCTATTCTTTATCTTGATATGTTTGTCAGATAGAGTCAAAATCTATCCTAAGGTCCCAAATTAGACCAATGGAATTCTGTCTGCTATATTTAAAACTAATAAATAAATGCTTCTGAATTGATCTCATCTTTTAAGTAAGAATTAAAATTTTTCTTTGTTGATTAATAACCTTATCATTAAATAAAATAAAAAAAATGCGCTTTATAGCAATATCACATATACATTTCAACCTCGAATTTTCAATTACGAAAAAAATTAGAGAGTCCATTAGTTCAGGAATCATGACAAAAATTTTATCTCTCTAAATCGAAATCAAAATTGAATTATAGGAAAGAAACAAAAAAAACAAAAAAGGAAGAAAAAAAAAAAGACATCCCTCCTTTTTGCTTTTGCAATTAGATTCTTTTCTTTCTATTTCGATTTATTTTATTTCATTCCTATTCTCCTTTCTCAGAAAAAGGGCCTTTAACCAAAGTAAAAGATTACTTCGTTCTTGATAGTTATTTACTTACTCAGTGGATAGGAACGTACTCTGGATCAGAATCATGGGGAGTACTTCTTGATCATTTCTACGAACGTAAAGCCCCAATTCGAATTCCTTTTATGTACAGAAATATCCTCTTGGATAACTTACATAATCTCAATTACTAATCCTTTGTGTATCTTGGTCTTCCTAACCATCCACTCATTTTTGCTTTCAACCTCCCGTTGTGTAAATCCATCTATGGTAATAGACAGTAAAAACTCCATACAGTTGATCTTTTGAACCCGCTTCAAGCTATCATGACAATTCACCAATCTTGGGGTAAACAATCTCTATTGCTTATGTTTACTTTTTTCACCATTTGATTCTTGTACATAGGAAATGAGACTCAACCTTTTTACTGCAAATTTAGAAGCCGTTTTCTTTCACTCATATAACTATCTGGTTTAGTTCATCAACTCAAATGCTGAAGAAAAATGAAAATATATATAGTCAATCAAATCTTTTTATCCTTGTTTCTAGAAAGAAAAGAATTTGGAGAAATTTTAGGTCTCACCGAATCACACGTAGAGATATTGATAACACACATAGAGCTAATGGTATTTCATAACTAATTGATTGGGCAGCTGCCCGTAGACCACCTAAAAAGGAATATTTATTATTTGATCCATATCCCGACATAAGAAGTCCAACGGGAGCAATACTTGAAACGGCAATCCATAAAAAAACACCAATACTAAGATCGGCTAGAACAAGGTGATCACCAAAAGGAATTACTGAATAACTTAGAAAGATAGATATTACTGCTATGGATGGTCCGATACTGAATAAACGATTATCTCCTGTAGATGGAATAAGGTTCTCTTTCAAAAGTAGTTTTGTCCCATCTGCTAGAGCTTGAAGAATTCCTAAAGGGCCGGCATATTCAGGTCCGATACGTTGTTGTATTCCTGCAGATATTTCTCTTTCTAACCAAACAATTACTAGTACACCTATTGTGATTCCTAATACAAGAGTCAAAATAGGGACAAGCATCCATATGATCCCATAGACTTCTTTTAAGGATTCCAATTTGGAAAAAGAATTGATAGTCTCTATTTCTGTTGTATCAATTATCATTTCAACGATCAACTTCTCCCATAATGATATCTATGCTACCTAGTATTGTCATAATATCAGCCAATTTCATTCTTTTAACTAACTGAGGAAGAATTTGCAAATTGATAAAACCTGGTGGTCGAATTTTCCATCTCCAAGGAAAAACGCTCTTATCTCCTATGAGAAAAATTCCCAATTCTCCTTTTGGGGCTTCAACTCTCACATAAAGTTCTTGTTTCGACAATTCAAAAGTTGGAGAAGGTTTTTTACTAATAAACCGATATTCAAAATCATTCCATTCAGGATCTTTTAATCTGCCAAAACGTCGGATTTCTAAATTTTCGTAAGGCCCTCCTGGAATTCCTTCCAGAGCCTGTTGAATAATCTTTATGGATTCTGTCATTTCACCGATTCGTACTAAATAACGAGCTAATGAATCCCCTTCTCGTTGCCATTGAACCTGCCAATCAAATTCGTCGTAAGACTCATAATGATCAATTTTACGAAGATCCCATTCTATTCCGGAAGCTCGTAGCATTGGTCCCGATAAACCCCAATTTAATGCCTCGTCTTCCCCAATAATGCCTATGCCTTCAACTCGTTCTAAAAAAATAGGATTCCGGGTAATAAGTTTTTGATACTCAGCAAGCCCTGTTAAAAAATAATCGCAAAAATCCAAACATTTATCTATCCAGCCATAGGGTAGATCGGCAGCCACTCCTCCAATACGAAAATAATTATGCATCATTCGCATACCGGTGGCAGCTTCGAATAGGTCATATATCAATTCTCTTTCTCGAAAAATATAGAAGAAAGGGGTCTGCGCACCAATATCCGCCATAAAAGGACCGAGCCATAACAAATGAGAAGCTATCCGACTCAACTCCAACATAATGACTCTGATATAGCTAGCCCTTTTAGGTACTTGAATATTGCCTAATTGTTCGGGTCCATTTATGGTTATTGCTTCTGTGAACATAGTAGCTAAATAATCCCAACGTGTTACATAAGGCAAATATTGTATAATTGTTCGGTTTTCTGCAATTTTCTCCATCCCTCTATGTAAATAACCCAATATTGGTTCGCAGTCGACAACATCTTCACCATCTAGAGTAACGATGAGTCGAAGAACACCGTGCATTGATGGGTGCTGAGGCCCCATATTGACTATCATGAGGTCTTTTCTTGTAGTTGGTGCAGTCATAAGTTTTTTACCGATTCATTCTTCCATGAATTACTGAAAGTGAAAAGAAGTTCATCAAAATTTAATCGAAACATATAAGTTAAAATGAAATGACTCTTCAAATTAATCAAATTAACGAGTTTTTGTCTCTCGAATGTCCAACTGATTAATTAATTCTTTATAACGTACTCTATTTTTTTTTGCCAAATAAGCTAGCAGTCGTTGACGTTTTCCCAAAATTTTCTTCAAACCTCTCTGAGATAAATAGTCTTTTTTGTGCAATTCTAAATGTGAAGTAAGTCTCCGTATCTTATTGGTGAAATTGAATACTTGAAATTCAACAGATCCTCTCTTTTCTTCTTGAGAAATAACTGAAATGACAGAATTTTTTACCATAAACGAATTTCCCCTTTCTTTATTTTACAGATATGGATTTTATCGAATTTTAGCGATCAGTAATAATAATGCCAGTAATTTGAACGTGTTATATAGACTTAATTTCTTTATGAACCCCTAATTTTATCAATTCCAATAAATTAATCAATTTTTAAATTTGATTCAGATAGGAATCCAAAAAGGTGGTAGGTACGTTTTTTTCATTCACAAAAGCGAATAATTTAAACCTAAAATCCTAAAATGAAGAAGATTCTGTTGATTCATTTATAGATCCAATCGATACCTTATTGATTTAGTATCGTCTACTCGAATTAGATTCGAATGAGATGTAAGACAAGGCATGTGTGCATTTGTTTGCTTTCAGATACTCTATACGAGACAGGGTATATAGTACTATCAATTAATTTTCAATCGTGGATACATATGTATCCTTAAGATACTGAAACGGCTACCATTATTGGTATCAAACCAATAACGATTCATACAAGCTAAATCTTCTAATCGATAATTAGGCCAAATAAAGAACTTAAATTTAATTAATTCATTTTTCTCTTTATAAAGAGGTTTCCTTTCATCCAAAAATTGACTCCAGTTTTTTACATTGGTTTCGTTGCAAAATACTGAATTTCTATCGACGCCATTCCAATTCAAAGAATTAAAAAAACTTCGAATTCTCAATTCTCTACGACGTCTAGACCATAAAATATTTTCAGGAACAAGCAAATCAAAATCATTTTTGTCTGTATTTATTCTTTGAGTTTGAGGTTGCAGAATGAATTCATCAAAATTCTTTTTATCAACATATCTTTGTTCTCGGTATCTTTGATTAGTTTGGTGTTTACTTTTATGAACCAATGAAATACCTATAGTTTGATACATAATAAATTGTCCATTATTTTTTACAGACAACCGAATAGGTTCGATAATAAATACCCCCTTCTTCATCAATTCTGTAAGAGTTAAATTCGCCTGAATCAGCATTATATCCAAACTCATTTCTCTCCTTTGAATTGACGATATAGTAATTTTGGTTGGATTTATCAGTCGAAGCAGGAGACAATATACCTTGATATTTTCGATCATTCTTTGATTCAAAGCATCGTTCCATCTCAATTGAAAAAGCAAATAACGTTTCAAGAACAAATCTAGTTCTGCTTCCGTGTTGCTTTTGTATTGTTTTGTCTTTTTATTTGTGTCTGATTCCGCGTAATCTTTTTCAAGATCGTTTTGATGTTTTGAGAAAACAGGGACCAGATTTCCTTTGTTTTCTATATCTGATCCACGCTCTCTTTTTCCTTGACTTGCGGGTTCTTTTGCTTCTTGAATTCGATTCTTTATTTTTTTATTTGATGGTAGAAAAAAGTTTTGTTTTTGGTTTTTATTTTGACTAACATTTTCATTTGTATTCAAATTTAAAAGAAGTAATTTGCTTGGTATAATCCATGGTTTTATTTTATATACATTATAAAGTAGTACAAATTCTGGGAAGAACCAAAATTCCAGATTCAATATGGGACGATTAAATATTTTTTCATTCATTCCCATCCAATCAAAAAAGACTTTTTTCGAATTTTTTTTAGTTTTTTCTGGATTTTGATGAGTTGTAAGATAAAAAAGGCCTTTTTTATCAATTTTATCAATTATTTGATAATTATTAATACCAATTTTAGTATTTGGATTACTGTTGGTATCGATCTTAACCCAGGCCTCAATATCTCCTTTTTGTCTAACAGAAAAATGGATAATTTTCCAATCAAAATATTTTCTATCGAGCTTTCTTTCTATATCTAGAATATTGCCCTTTCTTAGATAATTATTGATATGAAGATTGCCGGGCATATCAAAAAAGTTGTGTTTGGACGTGTTGGAATTATAAGAAATTTCGAAGTTCTTATTTACTTGAAAGGATAATCTAGAAATAAATGAGTCACTTTTATTTTCATAATTAATCGATTTATATGATAAAAGATCATATCTATAACATTTTTTAAAATTATCTTTTTGGTTTGATAATGAATAGAGTTCAGAATCATTTTCTTTTTTGTAATGAATTAATTGGTCTTTTTCATATGAATTCCATTTGTTTAAGTTTCTATTTTTATTTTGAACCATACAACTTTGATTAACCCTAGTTCGCCATTTTTTTGGCATTAATCTAGACCATCTAATCTGAGATAAATCGTATTGATAATGCCGTCTTAACCAGTTTTTCCATTGATTGATTCTATAACTCTGAAGTTTATTATGTTTTAATTCAGAATGAAATATTCCTAGTGTTCTAAAATAGTCCTTTATTTTAGTCTTAAGGAAAAAAGACGTTCTGTTATATTGAAGAACAGATCTAAATTTAGACAAATTAATAACTTGGGTTTGTGATAATTTGTAAAATACATATGCTTGTGACAAGTAGGATAAATCAAAAAAAATATGTGAATTTTTCTTACTAATATTATAAAGTGACTTTTTTATAGTCGAAATAAAGATAAAGTGAATTTTTTTTTTTTTATTAATTTTTTCTTGATTTATTTCATTATTGGAAATGTATTTCTTAATCAATTTGTTTGTTGATTCAAGAAAGAGTTGTGTATTAATTCTGGGAATATTAATGATAGATAAAAATAGATCGATGTATAATCTTTGAATGAATAATTTTATAAAATAATGGAATTTCCATATTAATCGAGTATTTCTTCTTTTTAATATTTGGAAAATCTTTTTTGGCGATTCGAATTTTTTAATATTATTTGTTTTATTAGGACTAATGTCTATTTCTGGAGTTATTTTATTTTTCTCTTTTGTAATTCTTTCTATTTGATTTTTTATTGTACTTGTTCTATCAGTCAAATCCTTCATTTTGGTTTCTATCAGTGAAGAATTTGCCCAATTTCCAGATTCAATTTGACTAAATGATTTGTTAATTATTTGATTACTAATTAGATAATCTTTTTCTTTTTTCGTTTCATTCGATTCAGATATTTCTTTGAATCTAAATAATACAATTGGATTTACTTTTAAAAGTTCTTTTTTTTTTTTTTTTAGAAATAGAATACTTTTGATAAGCCATTTTTTGGTTTCTTTTGAAACTCTTCTAAATAATTTTGTTTTTCCTTTTAAAACTTTTAGAGTTATAAAATATTTCTTTTTGAATTTTCCAATTTTTTTTTCGAGTTCCTTAAAAATGGGCTCAAAAAAGGAAGGGCGCTTTCGGGGAGAACCAAAGGGAAGTTCAGCTTCCATTCCCCAAACTGTTAAAAAACAAAAATCATCTTTTTGTTTTTTCTTTTTCATTAGCTCTCCACGGGAGGGGTACAGTTTAGATATATGCCAAGGTTTCAGACAAAAAGGAAATAAAATTTTGATCTGAATCCCATCTCTCAACCAATTTTTTGGAAATTCTGTTTCTGATAATTGAACACCATTATAAGTACATTTAATCTGCATTTCGCTATTCCATTCCTGCAAATCTTCAGACCATTCAGGAAGTTGGAAGAATAACATACGCCCGAGATTTTTGGCTATTATCAATGAAGGTAATAGAATATATTTTCGAAGAATTGATTGAGTTATTAACATGTAACCTCTTATTATTTGCGCAAAAGGAATGCTATCCCAGGCTTCTGCTATCGCTATCCGTGCTTTTTCCTTTCTTTTGTTCTCCTCTTTTTTGTCCTTTTCTTTTTTCTCTTCTCTTTTTGTTTGTTCTTCTCTAGACTCTATAATTTTGAATTCTCCCTCTTTACCTGTCCAATTTCTAAAAATTGGTTTAATAAGTCCCGAGATATCAAAATAAAAAAGACGGGGGGGGGTTATTCTGTCGAGAAAAAGGGGGGAATGCGCATTTGCTTGAAATAGTTTCCAAATAGCTGTTTTGCGCCTTTGAGCCCGCATAGAGCCTTTAATTATACCTCGACGAAAATCTGATTGTTGCGAATAGCTTATTAAAGCCACTTCCTCGTTGGGTTCAGGATCCTTATTCTCGTTGTTGGCAGT